CTTCTTATATCTGCAAACTCCACCGAGCAATTGTTGGCCTGAAACAGGCCCCCCGTGCCAGGTTCCATCGGTTTTCTTCACAGCTGGCAGTGCTCTCCTCAAGGGCATTGCTTTCTCCATTGAATCAGTCTAATGTGTAAATGTCAAGATGTGAAATTAAATCATCAATCTTGTGTTCTTCTGTGTAGCGTACGGTGTCTCGTGCCAATTGAAAGGAAAGCGGAGCTTGCTCCAAACCATGAGATCCAAGAGAGTGCCCGGTCATCATCATTCCACTCCCTTCTTGGTCTACTTCGGTTACAAACTTGATCTACGGTGCGATCAGACCAACTTCCCTCTAGTCTGATGGATCGCTTTCTCTTGCGCATTAATGAATGGATCGAGGAATTTAGTATGAAAGGTTGATGGTCTATCTGATACTATCTATCTAGTACGATCGATCAAGTCATTCAGTACAGTTAGTCGGTAGTGAAAGAAGATAGACAGACCTAACCTTATTTATGCAATAACGATAGAGTGATTAAATAAAGGAAAAGCGGGGGAACACAGCATCCAACAGCTCCTTCTTCTTCCCCCCCCTCCCTATTGTCTATTCCTCCTCCTGGCTTACCGCCTTACTCAATAGGGGCATTAACTAGACCTGTTCTCATAGCTATCTATTGGTGCTCTCGGCATAGGAAGTATCGCCGGTTGATCCAGCACCTTGCTAAGCATCCATTTCAGTTCCATAGCCATAGCCTTGTGTAGTTCCAGCTGATCCAGTCGATTCATAAGTTTCAAGCCCCTTTTTTCTAGATAGGGCGATATCTACCAAGCCAGCAGTATACCTTTCATACCCAAAGTTATCCCTACTAGATGCGGCAAATCAACCAACGTCAAGGATGGTAGCTAAAGATCGGGATAGAGATCCAGTGTGAGCTAACCGAGTTGCCCCTGCTGCTAAGGCAGTCGCAGGAGATGCGTTGAAGAAGCAGTAGTTTAAGCCATTGATCCAGCTGCTTCTGTTGACTATGCAGTCTATGCAGTTGGTTCTGTCGCTTCAGCGGAAGAGTCCGCAGTATAGCCTCTTCCCGGGCCAGCTGCATAATCACGTATGTAGGCAAGTGATCCAATCCAGTTGCTTCAGTAGAGTACGTTGATTCATATACATACCAATATCCAAAAAAATATCAAGACCAAGTGCCAGTAAAGACAGATCCATAGCCCGCGGTAGCAAGAGATACATACCCCTAGCCAGATCCATTCCCGGGTTATCGTGAGTGTGATTCAACAGAGTCTTCTGCTTCTTCACTCTTCTTTCTTTTGCTGCTGATCTCACATCGAGAGCAGCTCCTTCTTGTTCAGGGTCATCAGATGAGAGATCCTCCTCCGACTCCGAGAAATCGGTCAAGCGGGAGGCTACCCTCGACTCACCTCTCTATCTATAAAAAGCCCTCCCCAGAGGAGAGCAAAAGCTCCAGGATGAGTATGTCCTGGATTCCCGGATTCATTCTCGTCCTGATCCACCATGGAATTTTCTAAATCTACAAAAACATTCTAGGAGAGGGCTCGTAATGATCTTATCAAAGATCACAAGGTGCTGAAGTGGCAGGATAGGGGGGGATCCGTAGGTTTTTGTGAAAGGGATGCTCTTATCATGTTATTGCTGAAAAGAAAAACCGAATTCCTCTATTTGATGTCGATTCATCCACACTTCCATTCCTTGTAGAGGAAGGCTAACTGCTTGCTGGCTGGGAGCTGTATGAGCGGTAACGTCCACGTACGGTTCCGTGAGAAGGGCGGTGGACAGAAATGGCCTTGTTGTACCTCACTCTCGTCTTCAATGGGGTTTGCTCTTTTTTTTTTGGGGGAGTATGCCAATATGATCTTAATGAGGTGCGGGGCTTTGCATCTGACATTCGTTGGGCTTTGCTCTTCGGGAGCCTGCGTCCCGGCGTTTTTGTGCAATAAACCCCTCCGGCCGAAGACTAGTGGTAGGTGGTCCCGCGGAGCTTTCGGAGAAGGGTAGCCTGGTGTGTAAGCACAGCAATGAACCGCGTCGAACCCTCAGACGACCCATCTAAGATTAGGGGGGAGATCCTCAGTAGTGGTGACCCTTTCACTCTTCCACGGACTGATACATGTACCGAATGCTCATACGGGAAAGTGGACTCCTGGCTTTGGAACCTGGGGGGTTGCTCCTATAAATCCTTTCTTTCTCGTCCACTCAGGGGGGTGCGGACACACCTGCGCGGATTACAGGTGACGGTTACAAGAATGGCGGGGAAGTGAACAGTACCCGACGACATTCAGGGATGGATGTAGACCCATCGGGCAGGGAGAATCATTCCGGTCCTGGGAGAGGTAGAGGTGGCGACCAGACCATTCTCAAGAACCAAAAAGACTGAGCTGAGGGAAGCCCTATGAGTCACTGAAACGACGGCAGGAGGGCCCTTGATCTATCAATAGAGGGAGCAAAAAACGGGCTTTGCTCTCCTTTACAATATGAAGAAAGAAAGAA